GATACTGTTACTTTCTCTCGAACCATAGTAATATTATTTTCTTTGATTGAATTTTAATCATTTATTTCTCTTGTTTCTTTTGAAATTTCTTCATTATTTATTTCCTACACACGTCTTTTTTTCGGAGGTCTACAGCCATTATGTGGCATAGGGGTTACATCCCGTACGAAAGTTAATAGTATACCACTTCGACGAATAGCGCGTAATGCCGCGTCTCTTCCGAGACCGGGACCTTTTATCATGACTTCTGCTCGTTGCATACCTTGATCAACTACTGTACGAATAACATTTGCTGCTGCAGTTTGAGCGGCAAAAGGTGTCCCTCTTCTCGTACCCTTGAATCCACAAGTACCGGCGGAGGACCAAGAAACCACTCGACCCCGTACATCTGTAACCGTGACAATGGTATTATTGAAACTTGCTTGAACATGAATAACTCCCTTTGGTATTCTACGTGTACTCTTACGTGAACCAATACGTCCATTCCTACGTGAACCAATTCTCGGTATAGCTTTTGCCATATTTTAGCATCTCATAAATATGAGTCCGAAATATATGGATATATCCATTTCATGTCAAAACAGATTTCTTATTTTTATATTGAACCCTTTAGCGAGTCTGATTATCCTTGTCTTTGTTTATGTCTGGGGTTGGAGCAAATTACTATAATGCGCCCCCGCCTACGGATTAGGCGACACTTTTCACAAATTTTACGAACGGAAACTCTTATTTTCATATTTATCATTCCTTATCTTAATTCTGAATCTACTTCTTGGTAGAAAATAAGTTTCTTGAAATTTTTCATCTTGAATCGTATTGAATAAAAACCATCTAATCTTTCGAATCCTTGTTTCGGAGTCGATAAATTATACGTCCTCTCGTTGAATCATAACGACTTACTTCAATTTTTACTTTATCGCCTGGCAATATCCGTATAAAACTACGTCGGATCTTTCCTGAAACATAACCTAGAATCAGATCTTCATTATCTAACCGAACCCGGAACATGCCATTGGGAAGTGATTCAGTAATTAAACCCTCATGAATCCATTTTTGTTCTTTCATTCCAGGCAAAGCCCCCTTGAAATATCATATCAACTAATGTACGAGAAACGATATTAGACAACTTCTTTTTTTTTTACAAATAGAAAGAGAGTCGGATCCCATTTGGATATTAAAAGGATTACCATATAGAACACAACAACTCTCCGCCGATTCTTTCTAGTCGAGCTTCCCGGTCTGTCATTATACCTCGAGAAGTAGAAAGAATTACAATCCCCCTCCCACCTAAAATTCTAGGAATTCGTTGAGAGTTAGAATATATTCGTAAACCGGGACGGCTGATCCGTTTTAAATTTAAAAAATTTATATAGGGTTTTTTCCTATTCCTTCTATGTCGCAGGGTTAAAACCAAAGAAGATTTGTTTTTTTCTTGATGTTTTCTGACGTTTTCGATAAAACCTTCGCGGAAAAGTATTTTAACAACATTTTCGGTAATATTAGTAGATACTATACGAACAACTCGTTTTTTATCCATATCAGCATTTCGTATAGAGGTTATTATCTCAGCAATAGTGTCCCTGCCCATGATGAACTAAAATGATTGGTGTCTCAAAAGTGGATATAATTAACATGTTTTTCTTTTTTTTTTATTGGTTTATGAATATGAAGTTGAAAGGTATATACGTGAGACACAATCTAGGAATTAATCTAGCTCTCAATTTATTTCTTTCTAAAGATTTTACGATCTCGTTTTATTTTATAATACCTCGGGAGCTAATGAAACTATTTTAGTAAAATCTAATTGTCTCAATTCCCGAGGGATTGCACCAAAGATTCGAGTTCCTTTTGGATTTCCTTCTTGATCAATCACAACTGCGGCATTGTCATCATATCGTATTATCATACCGCCGTCGCGTTTAAGTTCTTTACGGGTACGAACAATTACAGCCCTGACTACTTCTGATTTTTCTAGTGACATGTTTGGTAATGCTTCTTTGATCACAGCAACAATAACGTCACCAATATGAGCATATCGACGATTGCTAGCTCCTATGATTCGAATACACATCAATTCTCGAGCCCCGCTGTTATCCGCTACGTTTAAATAAGTCTGAGGTTGAATCATATCAATTTTTTAGTCTATTCTTCCAATTCAAAGGACGAAGAAAATAAAAGAAATATTGTTTGTCCAAAAAAAGAGACCTGTGCGCTCTTTTTTTCATCCCTAAAGACTCAGTTCTGTGGGTTCTAGTTTTTTATCCCGAACTAATAAATTGAGTTCGTATGGGCATTTTCGATGCTGCTATTAAAATAGCCCTTTTCGCTATATTTTCAGTTACTCCACCTATTTCATATAGTATTCGATCCGACTTAACAACCGCTACCCAATACTCGGGGGATCCTTTCCCTGAACCCATACGTGTTTCAGCAGGTCTTATGGTAATTGGCTTGTCTGGAAATATACGCACCCATATTTTTCCCCCACGGCGTGCATTTC